TTTCTAGCATTTGACTACGTACCACTAAAGGATTTAATCGCAAACTTGACAGATAACCGAGAAACTCTAAATTATCTTTAGATAATTGATTTATATTGACCTTTTGCGGTTGAAACCATATGGAAAAATAACATTGCCATAAATTAACAAAATAATATTTCCATTTATTCATCAGAAGCGTTGTATCCTTTGTTGCCAAAATGCATTTTCCGTGATATCTAACATAATGTATGAAAGGATCGTTGAGCAACCCTAGGATCGCCGGAAAATTATTAACAAAGACTTTTAAAAAATGTTGTATTTTTCCATAGAATAAAATTCGCTCAAAAAGGACTTCATAAGATGTCGATCGTAAATGAGAAGACCGCTTGCGTAGAAAAAAAAAGATGGATTCGTATTCACATACATGAGAATTATATAAGAACAAGAAAAATCTTGGATTCAAAATTGATTTTTTTTTTTTATCAAAATTCTTACAATTGCAAGACTCGTATAGACAGAACCGAAAAAAATGCAAAGAAGATGCATCTTTTACCCGGTAACGTAGGGTTTGAACCAAGATTTCTAAATGGATGGGGTAAGGTATTAGTACATCTAACACATAATTAAAATGTGAGAATTTGTCTTCTAAAAAGGGAAATATTGAATGAATTGATTGTAAATTATAAGATTTTTTTAATTGTTTTCCTTCGAAAAAGGATCCAAATCTTAGGGAAAAAGGAATTTCTACAATAACTGCAAATAAAACAGATATAATTTGATAATAGAAAAGATTGGTATGCCCCAAAAAGGGATTTTGGTTCAAATCCTTAGTGGAAATAATCAAACGATTCTGTTCAGACATCCGCAAAATTAAGCGTTTCACAATTAGTGAACTATATTTTTTGTCATAATCCGCATTTTCCAAGAAAATAGAGCGATTTCTATTTAATCTATTTAAACCATGATCATAAGCAAGTACATAAATATACTCCCGAAAAAAAAGTGGATATAGAAAACTCTGTTGCCGAGCCCCATCGAACTCTAAATATCCCTGAAATTTCTCCATTTGGATTGAAATTCGATTTTAACTGAAAGTAAAGTCTTTATTTTAGTGAGTTCTGAAATGACACATAGTGCGATACGGTCAAAATGAGGTATTAGACTACGAAAGCAATAGATACCTCATAAATCAAGTAGACTGCTAACCGGATTCTCTATCTTTAATAGGTTTCTGTTAGTTATTTTATATAATAACAAAATGATTAGAAATCCTTTATTTTTTTAACCTAATCGCTCTTTTGATTTTGGAAATATATATATTTTTTATCAATATACTGCTTCTTTTACACATCCATCTCCAACCTAACCCAAACGGACTAGGGAAAAAAATAATTAGGACTCATGAAAAAATTGATAATAACACGCAAGAAAAAAATTCCTTCCCATACCCGTATTAGGCACTAATCTATTTTTAACATTTAATTAGATCGGGTAATTTTTCAAATTACGAATGGAAGCTCGTTTCTTTTTTTTTTCCTGGAATCAGGAAACCTGGTTTTTTATCCATCCATTTATATTTATTCACTCGACCCAAATAGGAATTCCTTTTTTTTTTTTTTTTGTTCGACACCGAAAATAAGGTTGTACCGATCAGGAAAGCAAAAAAAATGTTATCTGAATTCTCCCTTGATACGACATGCTATTTTTTCCATTCATTCCTTTCAGGATCAGTCGTGGTCTTACAAACTCTACCGTAGATCTGTACGAATACTTTTCTTCATACAAATGTGTAAAAGATGCTAGTCGCACTTAAAAGCCGAGTACTCTACCGTTGAGTTAGCAACCCCCAAAAAAAAAGTACTGCAAATATGTAGATACAACCAGAATAAAGAAAAAAAAAAAAATAAAAATCCAGTCATGTGTGCGTCCGGGATAAATAGATCTATTTCTCTATGAGAGAATTATATTTGGTCGATACACTGTTGTCAATATGATTGTGAATTTTTAATATAGCGAAACGAAAAAAAAATAACAAAGCTTAACCCCTTGGTTTGTTAGTTCATACAATGAAGGAAAACTAAACCAGTTAGGTTAATCTCAAATCTTTTTATACTTTTTTAGACCCATTTTTATGGCCTTTAATTTTTTATGAATAATGAATAAATTATTCATATAATAATATATATATTAGTTTTATTCATAATAAATATATTTATATATATATTTTATATACAGTATTTTTTTTACAATAAAATTTTGTATTTATACAAAAATTATAATTTATATAGATCCAAAATTATTTTCATAAATTTATTTATGATAAAAAAAAAGTAATTGTTAACAGGTTTTTTTTAGTATTCGTACCTTAGTAGGAATACTAATAATAAATCGAAATTATAAAAAAAATGATGGAAGCGAAAGAGGAGGAAAGAAAAAAAAAGATAAAATTTAATACCAAGCTATATACGAGTCTTTCACATCCTCTTTGTTATGTTTCATTAATTCAATTTCGTTTTATTAAGACTTAATTCTGTAAAAATCCCTGCCTTCTTTGAAATATCGTGAACTGTTCTTGTTGGTTGAGCGCCTTTTTTAAGGAAATCGAGAATAGCAGGAAGATTTAAATAAGTTTGATTTGTTATTGGATCATAAAAACCCACCTTCCGAAGATCTCTTCCTTCTCTTCGGGATCGAACATCAATTGCAACGATTCGATAAACGGCTCATTGGGATAGATGTATATGAATAATACCCCCCCTAGAAACGTATAAGAGGCTTTGGCCTCGTACGGCTCGAGAAAAACTTCAACGAGTATTAAGTTAACTCTCTGTATAAAATACAAATATTAGATAGATTAATAAAAACATTAAATCAATTAGCCAGTATTGAAACCGTAAATAGTTTTTTCTATAAAAAGAATTCGTAATATTCTTACTCTCGTAACTCAAGTTAAATAACTCTCAAATATCTCAACAGAGAATCCTTAAGTACTCTTTTTATTGAGTAGTCTCTAACCCTTTTTTGTTTGGCTCGTTTTTTAGAATCAATTTTGATTCTTCATTCTGATCTAGTTGTTCAAACAATTTAAAACAGGATTTCCTTGTTTCAGGATTCTTTATCCTTACTTTGAATCTTTGGGTTTAGACATGACTTCGGTGATCTTTAATCGTTTTATTAAAAAGGGCAGCAACAAGCCCCTTATTTTGTTTATGATTTCTTTTCTTTCTATCAAAAAATCATACAAACGCTTGATTCACGCATGATAGACTTTTGATTACAAGAATTTTACAAATTGAATAAAAATTTCTTTTTCCATTGTAAAATTGCTTGAAAGGTCTTTTTTCAATATAAAAATAAAAAATACTTACGAAGTTGTTCCAACTTATTGATTCGCACTAACCCTAGATCCTTACTCCTGCGAAAGGAATAAAAACTTTCTATTCTCCTCGAGCTCCATCCGGTACTCTTTTTTTTTTATTCCAAAAAATAGAACACAAAATGTCGAGCCAAGAGCACCTATATTCCTATATAAAATATAAAAAGTGGCGGATCAAAAAATCCACAGCAGATCATGTCCTTCAATTCAAGTCGCACGTTGCTTTCTACCACATCGTTTTAAACGAAGTTTTACCATAACATTCCTCTAGTTTGTGTAATTGATTCAATTCTGGAATCATGAATAGTCATAGTTCAGTCAGTATATCGTAATCTATACTTTTTATTTCTCTATGAATGGAATAGTGAATTTACGCGTAAAAGGTTCAGTCAGAATTCCAATGAATCCCATATCTGATTGTATATATGTAAAATAGAAATTTGAATATATATATATATATTTATATTCGGTTGAAATGATGAAAAAAAAGTTGATTTTTTTTTTCATTTCAATATTTTATTATTAAAATATATTATATTTTTAAACATAAATAGAAAGATGGTGTACAAAGGCAATAGAAAATTAATTCCGTAATGACTGTACTCTGGGACGGAAGGATTCGAACCTCCGAATAGCGGGACCAAAACCCGTTGCCTTACCGCTTGGCTACGCCCCATTTAGATTTTTATTCAAGACTACTAAAAGAGTAATATTGCTATTGGTTGTTCGTCAATTCAATTTAAACCCAAATTAAATATAGATTACACTGGTGCTAGAGTTTTGACACGTGTAGATAGCAAATCAAACTGACTTTATTGATCATTACATAGAATTCAATTAAGATATTGTATGAAAATATTATTTCTTTAATTCTCATAAGAGAATGAAAGGTTTTTTGATTGAGTAAGTTCAACAAAGTCTTTTTAGACTATCTTTATTTATTTTTTCTTTATATAAAAATATATTAATAACTCAATCAAAATTAAATTATCCACAAGAACACCAATTTTTGTTATGCTTAATATATTTAATTTGATCTGTATTTGTTTTAATTCTGCCCTTTTTTCAAGCACTTTTTTAGTCGCCAAATTGCCTGAGGCTTACGCCTTTTTGAATCCAATCGTAGATGTTATGCCCGTAATACCTCTTTTCTTTCTTCTCTTAGCCTTTGTTTGGCAAGCAGCTGTAAGTTTTCGATGAAATTCTTAATACTGTCTTATAAAAATTCGCGGTTTTTTTTCTTCCAACAATTCAAAAGATCAAAAAAATCTTGACGTATGAACGAACTCTCAATTCAAATATTGAATTTTTTTGGTAGCCATACTAAATCTGGATCATTCTATTTACTAAATTTTATCCTCTTTTCCCTAAACGAAAGAACCTAATTAGATTCGAGCTCACAAAAAGAAATCACTTGATTTTTTGGTATCAAAATTAGATATTTGGTATAAAAATAGAGAATCTATTCTCTTTTTTTTTTTGAAAAAAAAAGTAAGATCTTGGAGATTGTGTAATGCTTACTCTCAAACTTTTTGTATACACTGTAGTTATATTCTTTGTTTCTCTCTTCATATTTGGATTCCTATCTAATGATCCAGGACGTAATCCGGGACGTGAAGAATAAAAAAGCAAGGTTTTTTTATTGCTTTATTTAATTAGTGGAAATGCTCGAATTTTATTTGTTTTTTTTTTCTATTACACATCATCAAAAGGAGAAAGGGAAAGAGAGGGATTCGAACCCTCGGTACGATTAACTCGTACAATGGATTAGCAATCCAACGCTTTAGTCCACTCAGCCATCTCTCCTAATTGAAAAGGGATACTTATTAGGTTCCATTATAAAAAAAGGCTTGAAAAAAAACCTCCTCCACTTTATTCTTAAAAAGCTTTCTTTTTTGTATAGATTATTCTTTATATTATATATATTTTTTTTCGTTTTCTATTTTCTATATTTTATTATATATATTTTTTTTTATCATCTATTTATATATATATTATTATATTACTATTATATATTTTATATATATTTTATAGAACTTTCTCAGTAATTCTATTTACACAAAAAATTTAGATAAATATTAGATAAAGAAAAGGCTCGAACGATAAATAAATAAAACCACAATAATAAAAATTGAGAATCCTCTTTTTATTTTGTCTCGTCCAAACACAAGTAAAAGATCTTTTTTTTTTTTTGCCTGGCCTGGTCAGTCCCCAGCCGGGCCTTTTTTTGTTAACGTTAAAAGACTCATCCAATGGAGTTTTAGAAAAAAAAGGATCTGAAATAGAAAAAATTGAATCCGCTTTACTAATTTTATTAAGCCTACGCGTCGACGCTATAATTTTAGAATTTTTTTTTTTTCATTTTTTTTTTATAACACCCCCGATTACTTTGTTCGACAAAAGGTCAATTTATATACAATAATTGCATTGTAGCGGGTATAGTTTAGTGGTAAAAGTGTGATTCGTTCCTTTAATACCTTTAATAGTTAAAGGGTCTCTCGGTTTGATTCATCTTCCGATCAAAAACTTTATTTCTTTAAAGGATTTAGTCCTTTACCTTTCAATGAAAAATTCAAGGAATATTATAAATTCTCGTAATTTGTATCCAAAGACTCTAATCAATTGTAAATTTGGATTATGAAATTCCGAAACATAATTTTTGAATTGGATGACTATTTACAATTCAATAAGTATAACAAGAGGATCCATGGATAAAGCTAGAAAAGTTTCTTTCTAATCGTAACTAAATCTTCAGTTCTATTCATTGTTTGGTATAGAAAAAATTGAAGCAAAATAGCTATTAAACGAGAACTTTGGTTTACTAAAGACATCGACATATTATATTGTTTTAGCTCGGTGGAAACAAAATACTTTTCCTAAGGATTCTCTTTAAATAGAAATAAAGAACGAAGTAACTAGAAAGATTGTTCGGGTTCTCCCTTTCTATCTTCTAGAAGGATCATCTATAAAGCAAAATTTTCTGTGAAAGCACCCAGACGGAAAAAAAGCTAACATAGATGTTATGGGTCAAATTTTGATTCCGTTTCCGTCGTATTTTATTTGGTAATTTCTCCATACATCATAAAGGAGCCGAATGAAACCAAAGTTTCATGTTCGGTTTTGAATTAGAGACGTTAAAAATATAAAAATGATCAATCGACGTCGACTAAAACCCTTAGCCTTCCAAGCTAACGATGCGGGTTCGATTCCCGCTACCCGCTCTAAGTTGTAAAGTTGTAAATTGCCCCCCTCCCCTTTTATTAGAGACAATTTTATGTATTAGAATTGTCTAATAGCAATTGTGTATTGAAATGAATTCAATACACAATTGCTAAAAAGATTTCGCACCTTCTTTTTTTTTTTAACAACTATAAAGTAAAAAAAAGCGAAAAGCGTCCATTGTCTAATGGATAGGACATAGGTCTTCTAAACCTTTGGTATAGGTTCAAATCCTATTGGACGCAATATCAATATAGATATAAATATATTGATATTTATCTATTATTTTTTTTTATTTATAAAAAAAGATATTTTTATTCTTTATAGAACTAGAAAAAAAAGATAATAAAGAATATAGAATAATAAATAAATTCTGAATGCTTTAATATTTAATATTAAACAGATACTTAGTTATATATTTCTTTATATTATATATATACTTAACTTAGATATACTTCTATTGAGATATACTTCTATTTATATTATAGAATTTCTTTAAAATTTAATTAAAGAATAAAAAAAAAAAAAAAGAAGGATCCATTTCCTTTTTTATACTTTCTCCTGAAGTATAAAACGTTCCAGTTGTTCTTGAATACCTTCTTTCAACAAGTTTTCTGCTTCAGCGGTTAATGTCTTGGTAGAGGATATGATTTCTTGGAACTGAGGTTTATTCGTTTTTAAGTAAGTGCGTAACTGAACGAGAAATTTTCTTACTTGTCCTGTTTCTAATCCATCCAGATAACCATTTGTTCCGGTATAAATGGTCATTATCTGTTCTTCCACTGTGAGAGGGGCTGATTGAGATTGTTTCAGTAACTCACGTAATCGTTGACCTCTTGCCAATTGATTCTGAGTAGCTTTATCGAGATCAGAAGAAAATTGGGCAAAGGCTTCTAATTCAGCGAATTGAGCCAATTCCAATT